AATTGATGAACCCAGTCACCATAGGGAACATATAGTAAATATCAATAAAAAATTGGATTTTGTTTCTTTCTCTTGTTTGATACAAGTTGTGAATTGAATTTGAATATAGTGAATATAAAATATTCTATTTTTTTTTTTTATAATGAAAGGAGTTGGGAAGAAGTTGTTAATAATAGATTACCTAAAGAAATAGGTAAAAGAAATTTCCATCCAAGATTTAATAATTGGTCCATTCTCAGTCTAGGCAAAGTCCATCTTGTTGTGATAGAAATGAACAAGAACAAAAAAGTTTTCGCTAATGTAATGAAAATACTAATTGTCGTTCCAAAGACTCCATCCGCTTTATTTATTTCCAAAAACTCAGGAATCAATATGTATGGAATAGAGAGATTCCAACCGCCCAAGTAAAGAACTGTTACAAATAGTGAAGAGACTAGTAGATTTAAATAGGAAGCAACATAAAATAAACCAAATTTGATACCTGAATATTCGGTTTGATAACCTGCTACTAATTCTTCTTCTGCTTCTGGTAAATCAAAAGGCAATCTCTCGCATTCGGCTAGAGAAGAAATTATAAAAACAATAAACCCTATAGGTTGCCGCCACAAATTCCATCCCCAAAAACCGTATTTTGACTGCGCCTCAACTATATCAACTGTACTTGAACTGTTAGATAATCATAGTCGATGTTAAGATCACTCTTATCATCGCTATTACAGAACCGTACATGAGATTTTCACCTCATACGGCTCCTCGAGAGCCATAAATAAATCTAGGTACTGATTCGATATTCTTTAATCTTGATATGCTTGTAGGATAGATAAAGTGAAAATCAATCGAAAGTTCCTGAATTAGACCAATGGAATTCTGTCTGCTATACTATAAAAAAGTGCTTCGGAATTGATCTTATCCTTTACTTTAAGTTTAAAAATTGCAATTTTTTTTATTGAGTAATAACTTAGATCCTTCAATAAAATACTCTTTTTACAAATATGAATAAATAGTTCACTTTTTTCTTTTTTCGATTCCGAAAAAGAATTAAACATTCATTCATAATTTATGACATGACAAAAATGGAATTTCCATGAATATGGATATCAGATAAAAAAGAAAAAATATTTTTTTTTGCAATTCCATACTTTCTTTTCGTTTCTCTTTTTTCTTTTATTTAGGTTTAAAATAAATAAAACAAAGTAAAAGTAAAAGTAAAGGATTACTTCGTTCCTGATAGTTATTCAGATAATCGGTGGATAGGAGCATACTCTGGATCGGAATTGAATTTTTGGGAGTACTGCTGGATCATTTCTACAAATTGAAAGCCCCAATTAGTATTTCTTTTATGTATAAATATCTCTTCGGATAACTTACATAATCTCTATTACGAATCCTTTGTGTACTTTGGTGTTCCTAATCATCCACTCATTTTTTCTCAATCTCTATGGTAATTCATGTATGGGAATACATACAAAAGATAGTAAAAACTCCATAGAGTTGCTCTTTTCAACCCGCTTCAAGACATGATGACTTATTAACCAATCTTGGGGTAAAGAGTCTTGACTGCTTATGTTTATTTTCGTTTTAACCCTTGTACATAGGAAATGAGATTCCAATTTTTTACTGCGAATTTCGAAGCTGTTTTCTTTCACTCATCTAACTATCTAGTTTAGTTTATCAACCCGGGCAGTAAATAAAAAAATAAAGATATATATATTTAATACGTTTCATTTTTTTTTTTTTTTTCTTAGAAACCTAAAAAGAAATGGAGAAAGACTTATGTCTCAACGAATCACACGTAGAGATATTGATAACACACATAGAGTTAATGGTATTTCATAACTAATTGATTGGGCAGCAGCCCGTAGACCACCTAAAAAGGAATATTTATTATTTGATCCATATCCTGACATAAGAAGTCCAATTGGAGCAATACTTGAAATGGCAATCCATAAAAAAACACCAATACTGAGATCGGCTAGAACAAGGCGATAGCCAAAAGGAATTACTGAATAACTTAGTAGAATTGATATGACTGCTATAGAGGGTCCGATACTAAATAAACGTGTATCCCCTCTAGATGGAAGAAGGTTCTCTTTAAAAAGTAGTTTTATCCCGTCTGCTAGAGCTTGAAGAATTCCCAAAGGGCCAGCGTATTCAGGTCCAATACGTTGCTGTATACCTGCGGATATTTCTCTTTCTAACCATACAATTACTAGTACACCTATTGTGATTCCCAATATGAGGATCAAAATAGGGACAAGCATCCATATAGTTTCATAAACCTCTTTTAAGGATTCTAATCTGGAAAAAGACTTGATAGCTTGTACTTCTGTTGTATCAATTATCATTTCAACGATCAACTTCTCCCATAATAATATCTATGCTACCTAGTATCGTCATAATATCAGCCAATTTCATTTTTTTAACTAACTGAGGAAGAATTTGCAAATTGATAAAACCGGGGGGGCGAATTTTCCATCTCCAAGGAAAAACACTCTGATCGCCTATCAAAAATATTCCCAATTCCCCCTTTGGGGCTTCGACTCTCACATAAAGTTCTTGTTTCGACAATTCAAAAGCAGGAGATGGCTTTTTACTAATGAATCGATATTCAAAATCATTCCATTCAGGATATTTTATTCTATTAAAGCGTCGGATTTCTAAATTCTCATAGGGACCTCCTGGAATTCCTTCTAGAGCTTGTTGAATAATTTTGACGGATTCCACCATTTCACCGATTCGTATTAAATAACGAGCTAATGAATCTCCTTCTTTTTGCCATTGGACTTCCCAATCAAATTCGTCGTAACACTCATAATGATCAACTTTACGAAGATCCCATTGTATTCCGGAAGCTCGTAGCATTGGTCCTGATAAACCCCAATTTATTGCCTCTTCTCCACCAATAACGCCGACTCCCTCGACTCGTTCTAAAAAAATAGGATTTCGCGTAATAAGTTTTTGGTATTCAGCAATCCCTGTTAAAAAATAATCACAAAAATCTAAACATTTATCTATCCATCCATAAGGTAGATCGGCAGCTACTCCGCCGATACGAAAATAATTATGCATCATTCTCATACCGGTGGCAGCTTCGAATAAATCATAGATCAATTCTCTTTCTCTTAAAATATAGAAGAAGGGGGTCTGCGCGCCAATATCTGCCATAAAAGGGCCGAGCCATAACAAATGAGAAGCTATACGACTTAACTCCAGCATAATCACTCTGATATAGCTAGCCCTCTTAGGTACTTGAATATTGCCCAATTGTTCTGGTCCATTTACCGTTATTGCTTCGGTGAACATAGTGGCTAAATAATCCCAACGTGTTACATAAGGCAGATATTGTATAATTGTTCGGTTTTCTGCAATTTTTTCCATCCCTCTGTGTAAATAACCTAATATTGGTTCACAGTCAATAACATCTTCACCGTCTAAAGTAACGATGAGTCGGAGAACGCCATGCATGGATGGGTGGTGAGGACCCATATTGACTATCATGAGGTCTTTTCTTGTAGTTGGTACAGTCATAGGTTTTTCCTCGATTCATTATTCATTTTTCTATGAATTGCTGAAAACAAAAAGAAGTTCATCAAAATTCAAGATCTAATAAATCAAATAATTCAAAACGACTCTTCAAATTAACGTGTTTTTAGCTTTCGAATATTCAATTGACTGATTAATTCTTTATAGCGTACTCCATCTTTTTTTAACAAATAAGCCAGTAGTCGTTGCCGTTTTCCTAGAATTTTTCGTAGACCTCTCTGAGATGAATAGTCTTTTTTGTGCAATTCCAAATGTGAAGTAAGTCTTCGTATCTTATTGGTAAAACTGAATACTTGAAATTCAACGGACCCCCTGTTTTCCTCTTTTTCTTCATGCGAAATAACAGATATGAATGATTTTTTTGTCATAAATTTGAAACCTTCCTTTTTTACCAAATATGGAATTTTGCCGATCAGTAATAATAATGCCAGCTATTTTAATCTGGTATACATAATAATCCGAATTTCCTTATTCATTCATTTTATGAAAATAAAAATGAATAAAAAGAATTTTGTTGATTCATTTCTGGCTCTAATTGATACATTATCGAATTAGTATCATGTATCGAAATTGGATGTAAGACAAGACGTGTGCGCATCTATTTTTCTACCAGATGATAAGGAATATATAAGATAAATGTATCAAAAATTAGTTTTTAATCGTGGATACATATGTATTCTTAATATACTAAAACGACTACCGTTATTAGTATCGAACCAATAACGATTCATACAAGCTAAATCTTCTAATCGATAATTGGGCCAAAGAAAAAATTTTAATTTTATAAGTTTATTTTTATCTTGATCAAGATCTTTGCTTTCATCAAAAAATTGACTACAGTTTTTTACCCGATTCCCATTGCAAAATACTGAGTTTTTTTCTATACCTTTATTATTCCTTGAGTTGAAACAAATTAGAATTCTTAATTCTCGACGACGCCTAGGTGATAAAATATTTTCAGGAACAAGCAAATCATAATTGTTTTTGTTTCTATTTTCTGTCAGCTTTTGGTGTCGTGGAACCGATTCATCCAAACTCTTCGTAGCAACATTTTCGTTGTATCTTTTTTGATCATTTTGGTGTTTACTCTTATGAACCAATGAAATACCTATGGTTTGATACAGAATAAATTGCCCATCACCCTTTATAGACAGGCGAATTGGTTCAATAATCAATATTCCCTTTTTTATCAATTCTGGAAGAGGTAAATCTTTCTGAATTAGCATTATATCCAGACTCATTTCTCTCCTTTCAATAGAGGATATAGTTATTTCTCTTGGATTTATCAACCTAAGCAGAAGACTATATACTTTGACATTATTGATCAGTTTTTCATTCAAAGAATCATCCCATCTCAATTGAAAAAGCAAATACCTTTTCAGGAAGAAATCGAGCTCTGCTTCTGTACTACTCTTGTTTTGTTTTTTATTTTTACGTTTTTTTATATCTGATGCTATATAATCTTCTTCAATATCTTTGTGTTGGTTTGAGAGAACAGATTCCGAGTTCTCTTGCACATTTAATCTAAGGTCTCCTTGACCTACGAGTTCTTTTTCGTCTTGATTTTTATTCTCTAATTCAAGAGATTTTTTTTCTTTTGATAGTAAAAAAGCATTCTTTTTTTTCTTTCTATTGATGTTTTTATTTTCACTAAAATTTTCACTTAGATTTAAATTTGAAAAAAGCAAATTAATTGGTATAACCCAGGGTTGTATTTTATATTCATTATAAAGTAAGACAAATTCTGGGAAGAACCAAGATTCCAGATTCGATATGGGACGACTTAGTATTTCTTCATTCATTCCCATCCAATCAAAAAGGTTTTTCTTTTGATGTGCTCGGTTAATTTCTTGATAAATTGTGCGATAAAAAATATCTTTCTTATCAATTGTATCAACAATTTGATAATTATTAGGTTTAGTCTTAGTATTTTTATTACAGCTAGTACTGATATCGATCCAGGTTACAATATTCACTTTCTTTCTAAAACAAAAATGGATAATTTTCCAATCAAAAAATTTTCTATCTGTATTTTTCTCTATATCCATAATATTATCTATTCCTAAATAATTAGTGATAGGGATACTCCCCCACATATCAATAAATTTATCTTTATGTATGTTGTAATTATAAGTATAAGAAAATTCTTTATTTTTATTTACTTTGAATGGTGCTTCATAACTATATCTATATGAATCCTTCTTATCCTCATAATAAATGAACTTATATGATAAAACATCATATCTATAGTTTTTTTTTAAATTCTCTTTTTCACCCGGTAATAACAAAAAATGGGCTTCAGAATTATTTGCATTTTTGTAATTGGAATTAATTAATTGTTCTTTTGAATTCCATTTTTTTTTTTTTTGATCCCTACAATATTCATTGATTCGGTTTCGCCATTTTTGGGGTACTAATCGAGACCATTTTAGTTGAGATAAATCGTATTGATAATTACTTTTTAACCATTTTTTCCATTGATTCATTCCATAATTTGGAAGTTTCTTAGTCCTTAGTTTGGAATGAGTTATTCCTTGTGTTCCAAAATAATCTTTTATTTCATTCTTAAGAAATAAAGATGTTCCTTGATATTGAAAGACAGATCTTAACTTATATAAGTTAATAAGTGGGACTTGTGAGAATTTGTAAAATACATAGGCTTGTGACAAAAAAGATAAATCAGAATGACTCCTCGAATTCTTATTAATATTACTACTAAACCACAAAAGTGATTTTTTTATAGTCGAAATAAACTGAATTTTTTTTTTTTTTGTTGTATCAATCCTTTCTTGATTTTTTTTATTATTGTAAATCGATTTATCAATAATTTTTTTTGTTGATCCAAGAAAAAGTTGGGTATAAATTCGGGAAATATTAATAATATATAGAAAAAAATCTATGTATATTTTTTCCCTAAAAAATTTTATAAAAAAAATGGATTTACGGATTAATCCAGCATTTCGCCTTTTTAATATCTGACCAATATTTTGGGGTGATTCTAATTTTTTAACACCATAATTTGTTTTGTTATCACTAATATTTACAGTTACTGATTCTTTTTTCTTGTCTTTTGAAATTTGATCTATTTGATTTCTGATTGTCCTTGTTCTATTAGCCAGATCTTTCATTCTTTTTTCTGTCAATGAATAATTTGTAAAATTAATGAATTGGGCTTCAATGGATGATTCATGAATCATCTGATTCTTCATTATAGAATCGTTTTCTTTTTTTATTTCACTTGATTCTTCTCTTAATCCAAATATGAAAATTGGATTTACGATTGAAAGTTTTTTTATTAGTTTTTTAAAAAATATAAAGTTGGGGATAATCCATTTTTTTGTTTCATTTGGTACCGTTGGTACCGTTAAAAACAATTTAAGTTTTTCTTTGATAATTCTTAGAACCCGAAAACAGTTCTTTCGAAATTTACTAATTTTTTTGTTGAATTCGTTAAAAATAGGTTTAAAAAAGGAAAGTCGTTTTCGGGGAGAACCAAAAGGAAGTTCGGTTTCCATTCCCCAAACTGTTAAAAAACGAAAATCATCTTTTTGCTTTTGTTCTTTCTTTTTCGTTTGATCTCGATCAGAAGGTAGTATTCTAGATCTGTGCCAAGGTTTTAGATAGAAAGGAAATAGTATCTTTATCTGAATACCATCTGTTAACCAGTTTTGGGGAAATTCTGTTTCTGATAATTGAACACCGTTATAGGTACATTTAACATGCATTTCTCTATTCCACTCTTTTAAATCTTCCGACCACTCAGGAAGTTGGAATAATAATAGACGGCTAATATTTTTGGCTATTATCAATAAAGGTAATATAATATATTTTCGAAGAATTGAATGGGTTACTAGCACCAAACCCCTTATTGCTTGAGCAAACGGAATGGTATCCCAGGCTTCAGCTATTTCTATTCGTACTTGTTCTTTTCTTTTTTCTTCTTCTTTTTCGAACTCT